AAGGAGGGGTTGGTTTGAGGTAGGCATTGAAATTTATAATTATTTTTGGAATTGATGGGGGTTGGTTTCAGATCTAGGGGGATGGATGTCTAAGGAAAATTGAATGATTAAAGTAGTAGGTTTGTATCAAGTGGTGGGGAAACTAGGTTAAATCGTTGAGATCTGAAGGTTTGTTGATGTCCTTAGTGGTATCAATATAGGTCTGGTCTCAGTTGTGTCAGTTGTGCACTTGTTCTTGTTTTTGGGGTTTGGCAAGATATTAATAGTTGCATGAGGCACTAGGATTTAACGGGGGGAGGGGGGGGTTTGGTAAGCCTACCAACTTAGTGGGGGTGGATGCGTGTTGCGTACACGTTGCGTACACGTTGCGTACACGTTGCGTACACGTTGCGTACACGTTGCGTACACGTTGCGTACACGTTGCGTACACGTTGCGTACACGTTGCGTACACGTTGCGTACACGTTGCGTACACGTTGCGTACACGTTGCGTACACGTTGCGTACACGTTGCGTACACGTTGCGTACACGTTGCGTACACGCTGCACGTAAGATCTAATGTCCTGTAACCATTGACTGAATAACACCCCACGTGTGGGTTAGAAGCTAGAGGATACATAAACTTCACTCCCATAGGAAATTCAATTCATGCCGGACCAGTTGTTATGTCCTGAACCATTGACTTTATTCACACCTTGATTTCGATGCTCTCCCCCGCATAGGCTTAACTTTAAGCTCAGCTACAAGTTATTTGACTGTGTTAAGGCCTCTGACGGCCATAGCTGGATCCAAGCATACCCCTAAAAATTAAAGATACCAAAGGCATGACACCACAGTTATGTGTCGGCATGGGCTGATTAGTCACTAACCCATCGAGATGTCTTATTTAAGAGGAAAGAATAGGCGATTTTAGGTGAGATGGCCCTGAAGAAAGAACCAGATGTCGTTTACTCCCCAAGTCTAGAAACCCCCACGGTTTATGGGCCCGGGGCGAGAAGAGGGATCCTTCTCGCAAGGGTTGCTGGTTTCACGTGAGTTGGTAGTCAAGAAATAACCCATTGGAGGTGATATGCGTGTTGACTGGGATTGATTTGACTTAATGTGGTATGTACGACCAATCACTGTATGTACTATGTAAGACCAAACATTTACGTTGGTGGGGGATATTCCTGTTCTTGATAATATCATGCACGATTCCAATCTATGTACTATGCAATATCATGATCTTACTGTACTAGCTTATATGCATGGGGTAAACCATTAATGCACTATTATACATATCATGTACTATATAATATATGTACTGGTCAATATTATGCACGAATAACATAGGGGCGGGTGGTGTGTGGGTTGATACTGGGGAGTCACAGGAGATTGGTATGACTCCATTCATATGTAGGTCCAAGGAATAGTTTAAGTAGAATTTCAGCTTTGGGTGCTGATGGTGGAACTTGGAGTTTCTTCCTTGAGTCTGTGGGGGAGTGTTGTTCCCCTTTTCTGGTTTACAAGACCAGGGTAATACGATATACTACATAGACTCTTCATTTTAATAGATGGTTTTCTGCGATGCTTGCAAGTGGTATTAAGACTAGGATAATTAGGAAGTATAGGATGGAGGCTAGTTGTCCAATAATAATGAATGGGTGTTCAACAGGTTGGCCTCCAATTCAGGTTAGTGTGAGAAGGTCTGCTACTAGGAGCCAGAATAGGCATTGGCTTAGAGGTCGGAATGTCATGCTGCGTTGTTTCGATGTGTGGAGTAGTGGGATTACAGCTAGGACGAGAATAGATAGTACTAGGGCTACTACTCCGCCAAGTTTGTTTGGGATTGAGCGTAGAATCGCGTATGCAAATAGGAAGTATCACTCTGGTTTAATGTGGGGTGGGGTGTTAAGTGGGTTGGCTGGGGTGTAATTGTCTGGGTCGCCGAGTAGGTCGGGGGCAAATAGGACTAGGGACAGTAGTGCTATTAGTATCAGTACGAGGCCTAGGATATCTTTAATGGTGTAGTAGGGGTGGAATGGAATTATATCCATGTCGGATGGGATTCCGGTTGGATTGTTTGAGCCTGTTTCGTGGAGGAAAAGCAGGTGGACTATGACTATGGCTGAGATGATAAAGGGGAGTAGGAAGTGTAGGGCGAAAAATCGGGTGAGTGTGGCTTTGTCGACTGAGAATCCTCCTCAGACTCATTCTACGAGGGTTGTTCCAACATATGGAATGGCAGAGAGGAGGTTTGTGATGACTGTTGCTCCTCAGAAGGATATTTGGCCTCATGGAAGTACGTAACCTATGAATGCTGTGGCTATGACGGCAAAGAGGAGAATAATTCCAATGTTTCATGTTTCTGAGAATGTATAGGAGCCGTAGTAGATTCCCCGGCCTACGTGCAGGAATAGGCAAATAAAGAATATGGAGGCTCCGTTGGCATGGAGGTAGCGTAGGATTCAGCCGTAATTGACATCTCGGCAAATATGGGTTACGGAATAGAAGGCGGTAGCGGTATCTGATGTATAGTGTATGGCTAGGAAAAGGCCTGTGAGGATTTGTACGGCTAGACAGACTCCTAGTAGGGATCCGAAGTTTCATCAGGAAGAGATGCTTGATGGGGCTGGCAGGTCGATGAATGAGTCGTTGATAATTTTAAATAGTGGGTGGGATTTGCGAATGTTGGTCATTGGTGTTCTTATAGTTGAAATACAACGGTGATTTTTCATGTCATTGGTCGTGGTTAGATTCCATGTGAGAATAATGATGACATATATTGTATTCATTTTAAGTACTATTTTTGTTATTAGTTTCGTTGGGTTTTCTTCTAAGCCGTCGCCTATTTATGGAGGGGTCGGGTTAATTGTTAGTGGTGGGGTTGGGTGTGGTATTGTGATAAGTTTTGGCGGGTCTTTTTTAGGGTTGATGGTGTTTTTGATTTACTTAGGGGGGATGCTGGTTGTGTTTGGTTATACTACTGCTATGGCTACGGAGCAGTATCCTGAGGTGTGGGTTTCTAATAAGGTTGTAATGGGGGCCTTTATTTCTGGTTTAGTTGTTGAGATCGTGTTTGTTTTATGTGTATTAAATAGTGAGGAGTTAAAGGATCTATTTGAGTTAAATGGTATGGGGGATTGGGTTATCTATAGTGTTGAGGATTCTGGGGTGTTTAGTAAGGAGGTGATGGGTGTGGCTGCCCTGTATAGTTATGGGGTATGATTGGTGATTGTCACTGGATGGTCTCTACTTATGGGGGTAGTTGTTGTTTTAGAGGTTACTCGTGGAGGCTAAGTACGATCAGACTTAGGGTTAGTGTTAGGAGGAAAGAGAGGAAATACAGTTTAATTTGGCCTTTTTGGCTTGATACTAGGGCGGAGGTTTTCATTTGGATTAGGGAGATTGATTTGGGTAGGGCATTTTCTATTCAGGTGAGGTCTAGTAATAGGGAGGCTGTTTTTTGGCTGAGGGATAGGTTTATCATGGGTATGAGACGGTGTATTACGGTCGGGAAATACCCTAGTATATTGGAGAATTTAAATGGGGTTGAGGGGTGTTTAAATTTTAGGTTTTGTGTTGCTAGGCTTAGGTCTATAGCAATGGTGAAGCCTAGGATTGTTACAGCTAGAGCAGTTATTTTTAGGTACCATGGTATAGTTATTTGGGGTACGGTTATAGGGGGGATGGTGTTAGTGATGAAGAAGCCGGCGAAGATACTTCCAATTAAGAGGCGTTTGATGGAGTTCATTAGATATGGGTTATTTTCGTTGATTAGAATGAGTGTAGGAAATCGGGGTTGGCCTAGGAGTGCGAAGAAGATAATTCGGGTGCTGTATACAGCTGTTAGGGAGGTGGCGACCAGGGTAATTAGAAGGGCTCAGGCGTTGGTATAGGACGTGTTTGCTGACTCAATGATTAGGTCTTTAGAGTAGAAGCCTGTTAGGAAGGGCATTCCTGTTAGTGCTAGGCTACCTACGGTCAGGGCGGTAGTGGTGAAGGGAAGAGTGTTGTATAGGCCTCCTATCTTTCGAATATCTTGTTCGTCCCCTAGGCTGTGGATAATGGATCCGGAGCATAGGAACAACATGGCTTTGAAGAATGCGTGGGTGCAAATGTGAAGGAATGCAAGGTGGGGTTGGTTGATGCCAATTGTCACTATTATGAGGCCTAGTTGGCTGGAGGTGGAGAAGGCTACAATTTTTTTGATGTCATTTTGGGTTAGAGCGCAGATTGCTGTAAATAGGGTGGTGATAGCCCCTAGGCATAGTACTATGGATTGGATGGTCTTGTTGTTTTCGATTAGGGGGTAGAATCGAATGAGTAGGAATACTCCCGCTACAACTATTGTGCTAGAATGGAGTAGGGCTGAGACAGGGGTTGGGCCTTCTATGGCCGATGGTAGTCATGGGTGGAGGCCGAATTGGGCTGATTTTCCTGTTGCGGCGAGGACGAGTCCTGCCAGGGGTAGATCGGTGTTGTTTAGGTTAAGTGAGAAGATTTGTTGTAGGTCTCATGTGTTGGTATTAAAGAGGAATCAGGCCATGGCTATCAGGAAACCGACGTCTCCGATTCGGTTATAGAGAATGGCCTGTAGGGCTGCAGTATTAGCGTCTGCCCGTCCGTACCATCATCCGATAAGGAGGAACGATATAATGCCTACGCCTTCTCATCCGATGAAGAGTTGGAAAAGGTTGTTGGCGGTGACTAGGATAAGCATTGTGATGAGAAATATGAGTAGGTATTTGAAGAATCGGTCGATGTAGGGGTCTAGGTGTATGTACCACAGGGAGAATTCCATGATTGATCATGTGACGAACAATGCTACGGGCATGAAGATTATGGAGAAGTAGTCTAGTTTGAAGCTTATTGAGATTTTTAGGGTTTGGATAGACACTCAGTGTCAGTTCATTAGGATTACTTCCTGCCCTGATTGAATGAATATTATTGTTGGAATAAGGCTGATTATGAATGCTCAGACGATAGTTGTTTTCACATAGTGTGGATAGGTGTTGGTTTTGTGGAGGTTGAGGGTGGCCGTGATGATCGGGGTTGTTAAAATTAACAGGGAGATTAGGATTAGGGGGGTAAATAGGTTTATTACTTTTATTTGGAGTTGCACCAATTTTTTGGCTCCTAAGGCCAACGGATAACTACTATCCTTTAAAAGTGCAAGAAAGCCGTGCTGTTAGGCACGGGGGCATGAGTTAGCAGTTCTTGCATACTTTCTTGGTAAATAAGAATTTTCATATTCTATTGTTAGATTCACAATCTAATGTTTTAGTTTAAACTATATTTACAGTACAGGGTTCCTAGAATAATTTTGGGGTTAATTGATAGGAGGAGTAGGGGTGTGAGGTGTATGGTTATGAGGGTGTTTTCTCGTGTGAAAGAGGGGATGAGATTGTTAATGTGGTACGTGTACTTGCCTCGCTGGGTTGTGATAAGTATATATAGGGAATATAGGGCTGTGATAACAATGTTAGTCCCTATAAGGATAATGGATATGGAAGATCAAGAGAATGTTGATATTACTACAAATAGTTCTCCGATTAGGTTAATCGTTGGGGGGAGGGCTAAGTTGGTAAGACTTGCTAGAAGTCATCAGGCTGCTATTAGTGGTAGAATAGTTTGTAGGCCGCGGGCCAGGATCATGGTACGGCTATGAATGCGCTCATAATTTGAGTTCGCTAGGCAGAATAGTATTGAGGATGTGAGACCATGTGCGATTATTAGGGCTGTTGCTCCTATGTAGCTTCATGGTGTTTGGATGAGGATAGCTACAATTACCAGTGCTATGTGGCTGACAGAGGAGTATGCAATGAGGGATTTTAGGTCCGTTTGACGTAAGCAGATGGAGCTAGTTATGATTATTCCTCATAAGGACAGGATTAGGAATGGATATGCCATGAAGTCTGTGACGGGGTTTAGCAGTATTGTGATTCGCAGTATGCCATAGCCTCCTAGTTTTAGGAGGACGGCGGCTAGAACTATAGACCCGGCGATTGGTGCCTCTACGTGTGCTTTTGGTAATCAAAGGTGAAGGCCGTAGAGCGGTATTTTTACTATGAATGCCATTATGCATGCTAGTCAGAGGAAGGCATTACTTCAGGAGGGGGATAGGGGTTGGAGTCAATATGTTGATAGTAGGAAGTTTAAGGTCCCTGTGATATTTTGGATATAGATTAGTGCTACTAAGAGGGGGAGGGATCCTACTAGTGTATAAAAAAGGAAGTAGAGTCCTGCATTCAGTCGTTCTGTTTGATTTCCTCATCGAGTGATAATGATAAGGGTGGGTAGGAGTGTGGCTTCAAAGAGAATGTAAAATAAGATTAATTCAGTGGCGGTGAATGTTATGATCAGGAACACCTGTAGAAGGATCAGTATTGTTATGAATAGTTTCTTTTGGTTTAGCGATTCGTTGGCTAGATGGTGTTGGCTGGCGATTAATATGAGTGGTAGGAGTCAGGTGGTTAGTATAAGTAAGGGTGTTGAGAGAGAGTCGGAGAAAAATATTAAAGAGGAGTTTAGGCTGTTGTCGGTGAATTGGTTTAGTATTGGTAGGCTTAGTAGGCTGATTATGAGGCTATATACTGTGGGGTTGATTCAGATTATAGTATGTTTTGATAGTCATACCAGGGGGATTAGCATGGTTGTGGGGAGGATAATTTTTAGCATTGTAGTAGGTTTAGGTTTTGTACGTGGTCAATGCCGTAGGTGTTGGATACTATGACAAGTAGGGATAAACCTAGGGCGGCTTCACAAGCTGCGAAGACCAGTAGGACGATTGGTATTATGCTTGAGGTGGTGAGGTGTGTGTTTAGGATCATTACTGCCACTATAACAAATATAGATAGTATTATACCCTCTAGGCATAGGAGCGAGGATATCAGGTGGGATCGATATAGTAGTAGACCCAGCAAGGAAATTGTGAAGGCTAGTAGGGTGTTGGTGTAGATTAAGGCCACTTGATAATTATGAGTGTATTCATAATTTAATGAGTCGAAATCATTTGTTTTACTTAAACTAATTATCATTATTCGGTTCATTCTAGTCCTTTTTGAGATCATTCATAGGCTAGGCTGATAGCTAGCAGGGAGATTAAGAGTAGGGCTGTGGTGAGTATAACTTCTAGGTTGTTAGCTTGGGATGCTCATGGTAGGGGTAGGAGTAGGGCGATTTCTAGGTCAAATAGTAGGAATGTAATAGCTACTAGGAAAAATTTTATGGAAAAAGGTAGACGGGCAGATCCTATGGGGTCAAATCCACATTCGTAGGGGCTTGATTTTTCTGAATATACGTTGGTTTGTGGGAGTCAAAATGCGATGGTTACGAGCAGTAGGGCCAGGAAGGTGTTTGTTAGAAGGGTTAGTATAAAGTTTATTATTCTTTTTCGGGGTGTACCGAAACTGATTGATTGGAAGTCAATTGTACTATTTAATACTAAAAGAATAAGATCCTCATCAATAGATAGATACGTATAGGAATAGTCATACGACGTCTACAAAGTGTCAGTACCAAGCAGCGGCTTCGAATCCGAAGTGGTGTTTAGATGTGAAGTGAAATTTTAGTTGGCGTAGGAAGCATACGATAAGGAAAGTTGAACCAATGATGACGTGTAGGCCGTGGAATCCAGTGGCCATAAAAAATGTTGAGCCGTATACTCCGTCCGCGATTGTGAAAGAGGTTTCGTGGTACTCTGAAGCTTGTAGGAGAGTGAAATAGAGTCCTAGGAAAATAGTAATGAACAGGGCTTGGAGCATGTGGTTACGATTTCCTTCTATTAGGCTGTGGTGGGCTCAAGTAATGGATACCCCCGAGGCTAATAGGACTGATGTGTTGAGGAGGGGGACTTCTAGGGGGTTTAGAGGGTGAATGCCTGTGGGTGGTCAGCATCCTCCTAGTTCAGGGGTAGGGGCTAGGCTTGAGTGGTAGAAGGCCCAGAAAAATCCTGAAAAGAAGAAAACTTCTGAGACGATAAATAAGATCATTCCATATCGGAGACCTTTCTGTACGATTGGGGTGTGGTGTCCTTGAAAGGTGCTCTCTCGAACGATGTCCCGTCATCACTGGTATATAGTTAGTATGTTAGCCAGTAGGCCGAGGGTTAGTAGTAGTGTGGAATTAAAGTGGAATCACATTACTAGGCCGGATGTTAGGAGAAGGGCGGATAGGGCTCCTGTGAGTGGCCAAGGGCTTGGGTTGACTATATGATATGCGTGGGTTTGGTGGGTCATTAGGTGTTGTCGTGTAGGTAAAGGCTAACCAGCAGTGTGAATACATAGGCTTGGATTAGGGCGACGGCGAATTCTAGGATTGTCAGCAGCACAAGGATGATGAATGTGATGAAGGCGGTGGCTGTACTGATACTTAGTAGAGCTAGTGTGGCGCCTCCAATTAGGTGGATTAGGAGATGTCCGGCAGTAATGTTGGCTGTTAGCCGTACGGCTAGAGCTATAGGTTGGATAAACAGGCTGATGGTCTCGATAATTACTAGTATGGGGATTAAGGGCAAGGGAGTTCCTTGCGGTAGGAAGTGGGCTAGAGAAGCTTTTGTTTTGTGGCGGAAGCCCAGGATTACAGTTCCTGCCCATAGGGGGATAGCCATGCCCAGGTTCATAGATAGTTGTGTAGTTGGTGTAAAGGAGTGAGGGAGAAGTCCTAACAGGTTTGTTGAGCCGATGAATAGAATAAGAGATATAAGCATTAGGGTTCAAGTTTGGCCTTTAGGGTTGTGGATAGCCATTATTTGTTTTGATGTTATATGAATTAATCATTGTTGGATGGCGACGAGGCGGTTACTAATCAGTCGGTTTGTTGAGGGGAAGAGAATTGTGGGGAATATAATAATCAAGATAACAATGGGAAGGCCCATTATCGTTGGGGTAATGAAAGAGGCGAATAGATTTTCGTTCATTTGGTTTCTCAGGGGGTGGCGTGTTTTGATGATTTGACTTCTAGGGGTTCCGGGTTTGAGTGGAAGGAGTGCTTTGAGACTTTTAGTTGTATTATGATAAATAAGGTGAGGATTATAGAGAAAATAGTGATAAGTCATGTGGATGTGTCTAGTTGTGGCATTTCATTAAGGAGGGGGCTGGTCCTCAGTCTTTAACTTAAAAGGTTAACGCTAGTTTAGCTTCTTAATGACTTTATACTATTGATGATGATCATTTTTCAAAGTGTTTGAGTGGAACTAGTTCAAGGACGATTGGCATGAAGCTGTGGTTTGACCCACAAATTTCTGAGCATTGGCCGTAATAGAGGCCGGGTCGAGTGGATAGGAGGGTTGTTTGGTTTAGGCGTCCTGGAATGGCATCTGTTTTTAGGCCGAGGGAAGGTACGGCTCATGAGTGTAGGACGTCTTCGGATGAGATTAGCATGCGAATAGTCATTTCTATAGGCAATACGACTCGATTGTCTACTTCTAGTAGGCGGAGTTCACCTGGCTTCAAATCAGATGTAGGGATCATATATGAGTCGAAGCTGAGATCCTCGTAGTCTGTATATTCATAGCTTCAGTATCATTGATGTCCTATGGTCTTGACGGTCAGGGATGGGTTGTTAATTTCATCTATCATATACAGGATTCGTAGGGATGGGAGGGCAATTATGATAAGGATGATGGCTGGTAAGATAGTTCAAATTGTCTCTACTTCTTGTGCGTCTATTGTACTAGTATGGGTCAGGCTGGTTGTTAATATGAGTGAAATAATGTATAGTACTAGAGAGCTGATCAGGAAAACGATCATTAGGGTGTGGTCGTGGAAGTGCAGAAGTTCTTCTATAATGGGTGATGTGGCATCTTGGAAGCCTAATTGAAAGGGGTACGCCATAGAGATATAAAGGGGTTTAACCTATAACTTAACTTTGACAAAGTTATGTAAATTTTACTAATATCTCTCTGGTGGAGAAAGACATAATGGATATGATGTTGGCTTGAAACCAATATGAGGGGGTTCGATTCCTTCCTTTCTTATTTTGGGTTTACGTAGGTAGGCTCCTCGAATGTGTGGTAGGGTGGAGGACATCCGTGCATTCACTCGAGGTTGGTTGTTGTGAGTTCAACTGTTAATACTTCTCGTTTCGATGCGAAAGCCTCTCATACTATAAAGACCATTAGGATTACTGCTGTGAGTGAGATGAAGGATCCTATAGAAGACACTGTGTTTCATGTTGTATAGGCGTCTGGGTAGTCGGAGTATCGTCGGGGCATTCCAGACAGGCCTAGGAAATGTTGAGGGAAGAAAGTCATATTTACTCCTACGAATATGATGAGGAAGTGGATTTTTGCTCAGGTTGAGTCTAGTGTATAGCCCGTGAATAGTGGGAATCAGTGGACGAAGCCGCCTATAATAGCAAATACGGCTCCTATAGATAGGACATAGTGGAAGTGGGCTACGACATAGTATGTGTCGTGGAGTACAATGTCCAGTGATGAGTTAGCTAGTACAATTCCGGTCAGGCCTCCTACGGTGAATAGAAAGATGAAGCCCAGGGCTCATAGCATAGCTGGCGATCATTTAATGTTTCCTCCGTGCAGGGTTGCTAGTCAACTAAAGACTTTTACTCCGGTGGGAATAGCAATGATTATGGTGGCTGAGGTGAAGTAGGCTCGTGTGTCAACGTCTAGTCCGACTGTGAATATGTGATGGGCCCATACGATGAAGCCGAGGAAGCCGATTGACATCATAGCTCAAACCATGCCCATATAGCCGAAGGGTTCTTTTTTGCCTGAGTAGTAAGTAACAATGTGAGAGATAATCCCAAATCCAGGTAGAATAAGGATATACACTTCGGGATGGCCGAAGAATCAGAACAGGTGTTGGTACAGGATGGGATCTCCTCCTCCTGCAGGGTCAAAGAAAGTGGTGTTTAGGTTACGGTCAGTTAATAGCATTGTAATTCCGGCGGCCAGGACGGGGAGGGACAGGAGAAGAAGCACAGCCGTGATTAGGACAGATCACACAAAGAGTGGTGTTTGGTATTGAGAGAGGGCGGGGGGTTTCATGTTAATAATTGTGGTAATAAAATTAATTGCTCCTAAAATAGAGGATACTCCCGCCAAGTGAAGGGAGAAGATGGCTAAGTCTACGGAAGCTCCTGCGTGGGCGAGATTTCCTGCTAAAGGAGGGTAAACGGTTCAGCCAGTTCCGGCGCCAGCTTCAACTATAGAAGAGGCTAGTAGAAGTAAGAATGAAGGGGGTAAGAGTCAGAAGCTCATGTTGTTCATACGCGGGAACACCATGTCTGGTGCACCAATTATTAGGGGAACTAGTCAATTACCAAAGCCCCCGATTATGATTGGCATTACTATAAAGAAAATTATTACGAATGCGTGGGCGGTGACGATTACGTTATAAATTTGATCGTCCCCTAAGAGGGCGCCGGGTTGGCCTAATTCAGCTCGAATGAGCAGGCTTAGAGCGGTGCCTACTATTCCTGCTCAGGCACCAAATAGCAAATAAAGGGTGCCGATGTCTTTATGATTTGTTGAGAAGAGTCAGCGGTTAATGAACATAGGTAAAATGGCCGAGTAGGCATTAGGCTGTAAATCTAAGCACAGGGGTTTGAGTCCCCTTTTTACCAAGCCCTGTAGTGTATGCTACACGTTGAATTGCAAATTCAAAGAAGCAGCTTCAACCCTGCCGGGGCTTCTCCCGCCTTTTTTCCCTACGCGGCGGGAGAAGTAGATTGAAGCCAGTTGATTAGGGTATTTAGCTGTTAACTAAAACTTCGTGGGTTAGAAGCCCACCAGTCTAGAAGGGCTTAGCTTAATTAAAGTGATTGATTTGCATTCAGTTGATGTAAGATAAAGTCTTGCAGTCCTTATTGGCAGGAATTAAATGTATGCTCATTTGCTTAGAGCTTTGAAGGCTCTTGTTCTGTGTTAACCTAAATTCCTAGTTTAGTGTTGATAATATTGGGGCTAGGGGGAGTGTTAGGGTAGATAAAATGATTATTGGGGATAGGTAGGTTGTTCATTTTGTGCTTTCAAATTGTCACTTAATTTTTATGTTGTTAGTAGATGGGAATATTGTCAGGGAGGTAGTGTATGTTAGTCGTATGTAGAAGAACAGGTTAAGTAGGGCGGTGATGGCTATTAGGGTTGGGAGGATGATGCTGTCATTTTTTGTTAGCTCTTGAATGATTATTCACTTGGGTAGGAATCCTGTTAGTGGAGGTAGACCTCCTAGTGATAGTATAATTGCCAGAATGGATGCTGTTAGTAGGGGCATTTTGTTTCATAAGCGTGACAGGGATAGCGTGGTAGTTGATGAGTTGGTTATGAATAGTATGAAGGTTGTGGTTGTTATTAGGATATATAGAATTAGATTGAGAAATGTTATGGTGGGGTTGTAGGTTATGATAGCTGTTATTCAGCCTATGTGGGCGATTGAGGAATACGCTAGGATTTTTCGTAGTTGGGTTTGGTTTAGCCCCCCTCAGCCTCCAATTAGGATGGATAGGATGGACATAGTGAGTAGGATATCTAGGTTAATTGAGTGTGAGATTTGGTAGAGAATTGAAAGGGGGGCTAGCTTCTGTCATGTGAGGAGGATGAGACCTGATGATAGGGGAATGCCTTGTGTCACTTCAGGAACTCAGAAGTGGAATGGTGATAGACCTAGTTTTATGGTGAGGGCTAGGGTTATAATGGTCGAAGCTGTTGGGCTTAGGATGTTTGTGACGGTCCACTGGCCGGAGTGAAGGAGATTGATGATAATGGCTAGCATGAGTAGTAAGGATGCGGTTGCCTGTGTGAGGAAATATTTGGTGGAGGCTTCTGTGGACCGAGGGTTGGATCGTTTTATTATTATAGGGATAATAGCTAGTATGTTTATTTCAAAACCAATTCAGACAAGCAGTCAATGTGAGCTTGTTATTACGATAAGGGTTCCCAGGATGATGGTAGATGAGATTGTGGCAAAGATACGGGGGTTTATTAGTACGGGAAGGATGTGAACCAACATTTTTGGGGTATGGGCCCGATAGCTTACTTAGCTGACTTTACTGTAGAATGTGGTGTAATTTGGTAGCACGGAGATTTTTGAAGTCTTAGGAGCAAGCAGGTTCGATTCCTGTGGTTCTAGAAATAAGAGGGCTTAAACCTCTATAATTTACTCTATCAAAGTAACTCTTTTACCAGACATATTTCTTATATTTGTGGGGGAATGCCGGCTGTGATTACGAGCATTGCTACATGTCATATACACAGGGCCAGGGTTAAGGGTAGGAAGTTTTTTCATAGGAGGTGTATAAGTTGGTCGTATCGAAAGCGTGGGTATGATGCTCGTACTCATAGGAAGGAGACGGTAAGGAGTAGGGATTTGAGTACAAAGTTGGCGGTGTATAGTTCTGGTATGAGTGGGTTATGGAATGCTCCTAGGAAGAGGGTGGTTGTGAAGATATTTATTATAATGACGTTGGCGTATTCTGCTAGGAAAAATAGGGTGAAGGGGCCTCCAGTGTATTCTACATTGAACCCAGAGACGAGCTCGGATTCCCCTTCAGTTAGGTCGAATGGAGCTCGGTTGGTTTCTGCTAGGGTGGAAATAAATCATATTATGGCTAGTGGTCATGATGGGAAGATAAGTCATGTATGTTCTTGCGTGGTAATTAGGGTTGATAGTGAAAAGGACCCGCTTAGTAGTAGCATGGATAGTAGGATAATTGCGAGGGTTACCTCGTAAGAGATGGTTTGTGCTACTGCCCGTAGGGCCCCAATTAGGGCGTATTTGGAGTTTGAGGCTCAGCCTGATCATAGGATGGAGTATATGGCTAGGCTTGATATGGCCAGTATAAATAGGACTCCTAGGTTGAGGTTGATCAGTGTATGTGGTATGGGCAGGGGGGTTCATATTGTTAGGGCTAGGGTGAGGGCTAGAACTGGTGCGATGATAAATATAGAGATTGATGACGTTAGGGGGCACAAGGGTTCTTTGGTGAATAGCTTGACGGCGTTGGCGATTGGTTGGAGAAGTCCGTAGGGGCCTACGACGTTTGGTCCTTTACGGAGTTGTATATAGCCTAGTACTTTTCGTTCGATTAGGGTTAGGAATGCTACGGCTAGAAGGATGGGGACGATTAGTAGTAGGAGGTTAATTATAAACATATTGTTAGAGAGAGGAATTGAACCTCTGGCTATAAAAGTTTAAGTTTTATGCAATTACCGGGCTCTGCCACTCTAACGGGCCCTGTTTCTTGGGCAGGGTTATTTGTGGTTACTAGATTAAGATTAAATCATCTATTAACTTGAAGGCGCTTCGGTGGAGTAGGCCTTGCTTCTCTTGTCCTTTCGTACTGGGAGGAGCCTAGAACAGATAGAAACCGACCTGGATTACTCCGGTCTGAACTCAGATCACGTAGGACTTTAATCGTTGAACAAACGAACCGTTAATAGCTGTTGCACCATTGGGATGTCCTGATCCAACATCGAGGTCGTAAACCCTTATTGTTGATATGAACTCTTAAATAGGATTGCGCTGTTATCCCTAGGGTAACTTGTTCCGTTGATCAAATTTTGGATCAATAAGTGATGTTGTGTTTTGACTGGTTAGTCTAGACTTTAATCACTCGGAGGTTTTTTTGTGCTCCGAGGTCACCCCAACCTAAATTGCTGGCCCATATAAAGGGGAGTTGGACCCTGGGTGGGTAGTAGAGTGTCTTTATTGGGTCAGTTAATTAAAGCTCCACAGGGTCTTCTCGTCTTGTTTAAGCATTCCCGCCTCTTCACGGGAAGGTCAATTTCACTGATTGGAAGTAAGAGACAGTAAAACCCTCGTGTGGCCATTCATACAAGTCCCTATTTAGGGAACAAGTGATTATGCTACCTTTGCATGGTCAGGATACCGCGGCCGTTGAACAGATGTCACTGGGCAGGCAGTGCCTCTAATACTTAGAATGCTAGAGGTGATGTTTTTGGTAAACAGGCGGGGTTTGTGTTTGCCGAGTTCCTTTTACTTCTTTTAATCTTTCCTTATTGCACTCCTGTGTTGGAGTAACAACTTGTTTTGTGGTACGGCCTTGGCTTTGGGCTGTGCGTGCGTTTGTTGTTAATTATCAGTGGGGCATCCGTTCTGATATAAACTTGTGCTAGGAGAACTAGTTCTTGTTACTCATATTAACAGTGTTGCTTCTATTTAATAATAGAATGGTCCAGTTGTGTACATTAGGAGTTGGCTCGTTATTTTAGGGATTAAGGTTGTGGGTTTGTTGAGCTTTTACGCTTTCTTAATTGGTGGCTGCTTTTAGGCCAACTATGGTGTTGATCGTGGCTTACTCTCTAATAAAGGTTGTACCCTGTGTCTAGTGGGCTGTACCCCTCTAGACTAGTTTTTAAACTTACATTGGAATTGTTGGTTTTTTCAGGTAAGATTTAAATTTGAACTAATATTCTATTCTGGACAACCAGCTATCACCAGGCTCGGTAGGCTTTTCACCTCTAACTACAAATCTTCCCACTATTTTGCCACATAGACGGGTTTGCTCTGTGAAGCTGTTTGTAGGTAGCTCGTCTGGTTTCGGGGTAATTAACTTAAGGTCTCTTTGCTAATTTGTTCTAGTTAAATCATTATGCAAAAGGTAAAAGGGGTAAGCTTTGCTATTTTGTACTTTTGGTTATCTTTCATCATTCCCTTACGGTACTTTCTCTATAGCGCCAAGTGAGCTTTCTATCTCCTATACTTTCACGGAGGTAAATGTTTTGATTTAGTCAATTATGTGTGTTGAGTTGGGTTGTGGTTGGGCTAGTACTTGTTCAAAGTGTTCATTATATATGAAGTCTCCTGGGTGTAAGCCAGGTGCTTTGGCTTAAGCTACACTTTGATATATCCAAGCGCACTTTCCAGTACGCTTACCTTGTTACGACTTATCTCCTCTCATACTACGGGCACGTGTTAATAGGTTTGGGTATTACCTCCGTATTTGAGGAGGGTGACGGGCGGTGTGTGCGTGCTTCATGGCCTAATTCAATCAAGCTCTTTGTTCTTGGTTTACTACTAAATCCACCTTCCGCCCCCTGTTGCATGGGAGCTTCCGTATGTGACTTTAAGTGTTCTTTGAGAAGAAAATGTAGCCCATCTCTTCCCAGCTCATAGGCTACACCTTGACCTAACGTTTTTATGTCTTATGTTTGTGCTTACTACAGTTCCTTTTTAGGGTTTGCTGAGGATGGCGGTATATAGGCTGAATTGGCAAGAGCTGGTGAGGTCTATCGGGGTTTATCGATTATAGGACAGGCTCCTCTAGAGGGGTATAAAGCACCGCCAAGTCCTTTGAGTTTTAAGCTGTTGCTAGTAGTACTCTGGCGAATAATGTTGTTGTGTTGATTGTTTAGGTTTAGGGCTAAGCATAGTGGGGTATCTAATCCCAGTTTGGATCTTAGCTATCGTGTATTCAGAATTTGTAAAGTCACTTTCGTGGTTTATTTTTATTTTAGCTATGGCTTTTTACAGCTTAGCTAGAATTTAACTTTATTTTTTTTATTATTCTTAAACACGCTTTACGCCGTGTTTCTGTTGATTTGGGTTAATCGTGTGACCGCGGTGGCTGGCACGAAATTTACCAACCCTGGGGAGTAGGTATAACTTAGTCGAACTTTCGTTCATGGCTTAATTTTTATCACTGCTGTTTCCCGTGGGGGTGTGGTTAAGCAAGGCGTCATGAGCTACTTTGTAGTGTGCTTGATGCCCGCTCCTTTTAATCAGGCGTGATTTAGAGGGCATTCTCACTGGAGTGCGGATACTTGCATGTGTAGTTTTACCTAGAACCAACAGAAAGGCCAGGACCAAGCCTATGTGTTTATGGAGTACTAATACTCATCTAGGCATTTTCAGTGCCTTGCTTTGGTTGGTTAAGCTACATTAAC